AATTAAACGTTTTAAAATTACAATTAAAAAAAGAAATTTTAAAATTACAATTAAAAAAAGAAATTTTAAAATTACAATTAAAAAAAGAAATTTTAAAATTACAATTAAAAAAAGAAATTTTAAAATTACAATTAAAAAAAGAAATTTTAAAATTACAATTAAAAAAAGAAATTTTAAAATTACAATTAAAGGTATTGGGGTTCTTATAGTTGAATTCTACAACGGTGGTTTTTCAAGTCGCTGGTTTAAGTTAAAGTCTTAATGAGAATATTGCTTTAAGAAGAAATTACATCTTCAGTCGCTGGTTTACAAGACCAGTGCTTTATATTTAAGCTATTAAAGCTTTATAAGTTTAAGTAAAAATGACCAAAGTTCGCCGGTTCCTAAGGGGGTTGACGGCAGCAATGAACTTAGGGGGTCAAAGGGGGTAAGGGGGTTGTCGTGAAGCCGCGGGAGTGAGAGATTATTGAGGCTGGGAAAGGTCTATCATATATGCCCTATGCCTGGGTGGATGTGAGTCTTCAGTGAAACATACTTGTATACCCTTCGGGAAATCGAGCTTAGCAGTTGTATGCCAAGAGTGATAAAAGGAGTACCTTAGTCTGGGATAAGCCTATGCAATGAGTTGTAATGATATGTGGAGGAGTAGGTACCTATGTTATTAGATATACCTATGCCATATAGGCATATACCTATGCCATTAGATATACCTATGCCATATAGGCATATACCTATGCCATTAGATATACCTATGCCATATAGGCATAGGCGAGGAATGGGGAAGTTGTGGGGTGGGGGGTGTTCTAAAATAAAAGTAATATTTTTTTAGAGCATATGTTAAGTTTAGTCTTATGTTTTTTTGTAATGTTTTTATTGGGGGTAGCTGTGGTTGTTTTGAGTCCTTCTCCTTATTTCTCTGCTTTAGGCTTGGTATTTGTTGCTGTTTCTGGGTGTTTTATCGTATTGTACCATGGTGGGACGTTTTTATCTTTAGTTTTAGTACTGTTATATTTAGGGGGTATGATGGTTGTTTTTGTGTATTCGGCAGCTTTAGCTGCTGACCCTTACCCTGAAGTTCTTGGAGGTCGGGTAATCTGATTTTTTGTAATTTGTGTTTTGTGTATTTGTTTTGCTGGCTATATGTCTTTTAATGATTTTTTTTTAGATGTGTCAGTAGCTTGTGAAGGGGCAGATTATACTGGGGGGATTTTTGGAGCTGAATGGTTGGGAGTCACTACTTTCTATGAGGTTGGGTTAATCCTTGTACTAGCTGGGTGGGCTTTATTAGTTTGTTTATTTTCTGTTTTGGTAGTTGTTCGAGGGGTAAATCGTGGGGCTCTACGAGCTGTGAGACTTAGTGTAATTAAGGTTAGGGCAAAGGCTATTAAAGGTAGGGTGGCAGAATTTAGGTGATGTGCTTCTGTTAGTGTAGTGGAGGGTTTAAGTTGGTGATTAGCTAAACCTTTTGGTCCGATTTTTTCAAGTCATGATACGTCTATTACTTGTGTTATTAATTTTTGACTTCAGATTAAAGATAGGTGGGATGTTAAACGATGGATAATATGGGGGTAGAATGCTAGTTGAGTAAAGAAGGAGAATGTAGTTTGGTTAATTTTTTTATTGGTTAGTTCTATAGAAATAATTAGGCTAATGATAAATATTATTAGAGCAATAGTTTTAATATAGGTTGGTATTGTAAAAATTTGAGGTTTTATTGGTGGGAGGGTACTTGTAAGGATTAGTCCTGAAATTAGGCTGCCCCAGGCTAAACGTTTTAATGGGTTCTTGATAAAATTATTTTCGTGTGTTGGGGTTAGGGGTAAGTATCGTGGTGTACCAGAGGCTGATATAATAATAAGGCGTGAACTGTAGGCAGTTGTTAATGTAACGGCTATAAGAGTAACTATTAGGGCTCAGGCATTAGTATAGGAAGTATTTAGGGCTTCTAGAATTAAGTCTTTAGTGAAGAAACCAGCTAGAAATGGTAAGCCTATTAGTGCTGCGGACCCAATTGTTATACAGGTTGTTGTTAGAGGTAAGTTGTTATTTAAACAGCTAAATTTTCGAATATCTTGTTCATTATTTATATTATGAATAATACTTCCTGAGCATAAGAAAAGTATAGCTTTAAAAAAGGCATGTGTACACATGTGGAGAAAGGCAATGTGAGGGTGGTTAAGACCAACTGCGACTATTATTAAGCCTAGTTGACTTGATGTAGAAAAGGCAATAATTTTTTTGATATCATTTTGTGTTGTTGCACATAGGGCAGCACAAATGGTGGTTATTGCTCCTAGACATAGGGTTATTTCTAATATTAATGGATAGTTTTGGAATAAAGGGTGGAGTCGAATTAGTAAAAATACTCCTGCAACAACTATAGTGCTTGAGTGTAATAGTGCTGAAACAGGAGTTGGGCCCTCTATTGCTGCAGGAAGTCATGGATGAAGACCAAATTGGGCTGATTTACCTGTGGCTGCGATTAAGAATCCTAAGGTTGGAATAAGGTACTGTTGATCAGATAGAAGTATTGTAATTTGTTGCAGATCTCAAGAGTTAGTGTTAGAACATATTCATACTATACTTATTATTAACCCGATATCTCCGATTCGATTGTAGGCTACTGCTTGAAGAGCAGAGATATTAGCTTTTGTTCGACCTGACCATCAGCTAATTAGAAGAAAGGATATGATTCCTACACCTTCTCAACCAATAAAGAGTTGTAGTAGGTTATTTGCAGAGATGAATGTAATTATTGTGATTAAAAATAGAAGGAGATATTTAAAAAATTTGTCTATATGACGTTCTTTTGCTATATATCATTGTGAAAATTCTATAATGCTTCAGGTAATTATTAGAGCAATAGGGGTAAAGATAACAGTATATTTATCAATTTTAAAGGATAAGGCAATATTAAATAGGGCTCAGTCTATTCAGGGCTTTATAGTTAGGGTGGTTTCTATATTTTCGTTTAGATAAATAGTTAGTGGGATAAGGCTAATAAATATTGAGATTTTTACTAGTTTTGTTGTGAGAATTATTGATGGTTTAGGTATAATAATAGGAGGGAGAAGGACAATAATAGTGAGTAATGCTCCGGAGTTTATAATTAAAGTTAAGTAGTGGGAATTCATTAGCTTCTACTTGGATTTGCACCAAGATTGGTGGCACCTAAGGCCAGCGGATTGCTGCTTATCCTTTAGAAGCTCGAGAGGGCTGTGGAGTTGAACCTCAGGGGAAAAGAATTAGCAGTTCTTAGTGCTGCCTTGCCCCTCTCGGCAGGCAGAGGGATTTTAACCTTCTTTATTAGACTCACAATCTAATGTTTTGTATAAACTATGCGTGCTTCTAATTATAATAGCGCTTGGGTTAGCAATGAGAAGGATAATAGGGGCTATGTGTATAAGTATAAGTAGGTGTTCACGGGTGGTACTTGGGTTAACTGGTGCATGTTTATTTGGGTGTTCATGTTGAGTTATAATAAGTATATTTAATGAGAAAAGGGCAGTTAAGGTTATGCTTAGCCCTAGTAGTAAGATGGTTCAGTTTGATCAGTTAAATAAGGAGGTAATGATTAAAATTTCTGCCATGAAGTTTGGGAATGGTGGTAGTGCTATATTGGCGAAAGTTATTATAAGTCATCAGAATGATATTAGAGGGAATAAAGTTTTTAAACCTCGGTTTATGAAGATAGAACGTGTATGAGTGCGTTCATATGTAATATTAGCGAGACACAATAGACCTGATGATACTAATCCATGGGCAATTATTATTGCAAGAGCCCCAGATCATGCTCATGGAGTTATTGTGAAAATGCCGGCTACGACTAGGCCTATATGGCTGACAGACGAGTAAGCGATTATAGATTTTAGATCTGTTTGTCGTAGACAAATTGAACTAGTTACGATTATCCCTCATATGGCGATAATTATGAATGGGACAGCCAGATCTTTAGTTAGTGGAATAAATAAAGATGATATACGAATTATACCGTAACCTCCTAGTTTTAATAGAATTGCAGCTAGAATTATAGAGCCTGCGATGGGAGCCTCTACGTGAGCTTTTGGTAATCATAAGTGAAAGATATATAGGGGTATTTTGATTAAAAAGGCCAGGAAACAGGCGATTCATCATAAGGTTTCAGATCAAGGTGTGTTTAATAATAGGGTGAGATTAGATAGAGGAATAATATAGATTGATAAGGAGTTTAAATGAGTTTGAATTATGATAAGGGCAAGGAGGAGGGGGAGAGAGGCGGATAGAGTGTAGAATAGGAAATATAGGCCTGCTGTGAGTCGCTCCTTTTGGTTACCTCAACGAGTGATAATTAGAAGAGTGGGGATTAAAGTAGTTTCGAAAGCGATATAGAATATAAGTAGGTTGGAGGCTCCGAAGGTAATACATAGAAGGACTTGGAGAAGAATAAGTAGAGAAATTATTGTCTTTTGTCGTGTAATTGGTTCAGTTTTTATATGTGCTTGACTGCCTATGATAGTTAGGGGAAGAAGTCAACAAGATAGCATAATTAATGGGCATGAAAATTGGTCAATGCTTAGAAGGGGATTGGTTGAATTATGTTCAGCTACATCTATATTTAATGTAAGTGTTGATAGAGCTGCGATTAAAAAGCTGAAGAAAGTTGTAGCAGTTCATAGTAAGCTTTTTTTGTTAATTAAAAAGGTTATTGGAATTAGTATAATTGAAGGGATGATGAGTTTTAACATTTTAGTAGGTTTAGTGCTTTTAGTTGGTCAGTATTATGAGTGCGAGCTGTTGCAATTATTAGAGATAAACCCATACCAGCTTCACAGGCTGAGAAGGTTAAGATGATAAGTGGGGCTGCTATAATTGGGAGGGATGTGTTGTTTAAGGCTCATAGTGCGGTAGAAACATATAATGCTAGGGCCATACTTTCTAAGGTTAGTAGGAGTGAAAGAAGGTGTTTTCGTTGCAGGGAGAGACCTAATAAGGCCAGGAAAAAAGAGGTAAAAATTAATGTCGTAGGCATGTGAGAGTAGGTGTTCCTGAAAGTTCAGGATTAATTGAGCCGAAATCAATTGTCTTAATTAGACTAAACCCCAATAAATTACTCTGCTCAGTCAAGTCCTCCTTGTAGTCATTCATAGATTAGTCCTAGTGTAAGAAGTAAAACAAATAAAGAAGCTCAGAGAAGGGTGAACTCTGGGTTGGAAATATTAGTTGCTCATGGGGATGGAAGAAGGAGGGCGATTTCTAAGTCGAACAATAAGAATAGGATTGCTACTAAGAAGAATCGAAGAGAGAAGGGTAGACGGGCTGATCCTTGTGGGTCGAATCCGCATTCGTATGGAGAGAGTTTTTCACTGTCTGGTTTCATAATCGGTAATCAAAATGCTAGAAGAGCTATAATAGATGAGAGGGTTAGAGTTAGTATAATTATAACTATAAAGGAGTTCATGTGCCTTTTCTTGGATTTATACCAGGTTTGGTTGGTTGGAACCCAACTATATTAAATGTATTAAAAAGGCAGGCTGAGTTAAGAGCCTCATCAGTAGATTGAAATATATAGGAATAATCACACAACGTCTACAAAGTGTCAGTATCAAGCGGCGGCTTCGAAGCCGAAGTGGTGTTTAGAGGTGAAGTGATATTGTAAGTGTCGTAGTAAGCATGTAAGTAGGAATAGGGAGCCAATAATAACATGTAGTCCGTGAAAGCCTGTGGCGACAAAGAATGTTGAACCGTATACGCCATCTGCTATTGTAAAGGGGGTTTCATAGTATTCTATAATTTGCAGAGCAGTAAAATAAAGTCCTAGTAAAACTGTTAAAGTTAGGGCTTGGGTTGTTTCTGTTCGATTTTTTTCAGTAATGCTGTGATGGGCCCAAGTTACTGAAACTCCTGAGGCAAGTAAAACAGCTGTATTCAATAGTGGAACTTCAAATGGGTTTAGAGGGTTAATTCCTGTTGGGGGTCATGTTAAGCCAAGTTCTGGGGTTGGTGCAAGACTGGCATGATAGAAAGCTCAGAAGAAACCTGCGAAAAAGCAAACTTCTGAAATAATAAATAGGATTATTCCGTAGCGAAGGCCTTGTTGGACTGGTGAAGTGTGATGGCCAAGGAAGGTGCCTTCTCGAACAATGTCTCGTCATCATTGATATATTGTAAGAAGTATAAGGATTAGACCAAGTGTTATTAAGATACAGGAGTTTTTATGAAATCATATGGCTAGGCCAGAGGTTATTAATAATGCGGCGCCAGCACCGGTTAGAGGTCAGGGGCTTGGGTCTACCATGTGGTATGCATGAGCTTGGTGGGACATAAACGTTTTCTTGCAGATAAAGAGTTAAAAGTAGAATAAATACATATGCCTGGATTACAGCAACAGCTAACTCCAGAATTGTTAGTAATAGAAGAAGTAGTGAGGTAATAATTGAAATTGAAATGACAGGAATTATTACAAAGGTTGTTATAGAAACTAGTTGTATAAGTAAGTGACCAGCTGTTAAATTAGCGGTTAGTCGGACTCCTAGGGCGATAGGTCGGATAAAAAGACTAATAGTTTCAATGATAATTAATATGGGAATGAGTGCTGCTGGGGTACCTTCTGGTAATAAGTGGGCTAGGGCTTCTGTTGGTTTTTTTTGTAACCCAATGAGGACAGTAGCTAGTCATAGTGGCACTGCTAATCCTATGTTTATTGATAATTGGGTAGTTGGTGTATAAGTATATGGTAATAATCCTAAAAGATTAATTATTAAGATAAATATTATAGAGGCTATACAAATTAAGGCTCATTTATGCCCTTGTTGGTTTATTGGAAGAAAGAGTTGTTTGGCAATAGATGTTAAGATGGGTGTAAGTAGTGTGTGATAACGAGATTTGATAAATTTTGGTGTTTGTGAAACTAATATTAAGCTAGGGGCTAGTATAGCTAATCAGGCTAGTGGAAGCCCAAATATTGTTGGGGAGGTAAATTGGTCAAAGATATCTAGTGTCATGGTCAGGTTCAAGTGGATTGTTTGGGTTTAGTAACTTGTTTAGTAGAGATGGTGTTTTGTGGTTGATAAAATAAGATAGTTGGTATAATTAAGAGAAAAATAATTAGTCATGATACTGTAAGTATAGAGAATCAAGGGGCAGGATCGAGTTGTGGCATATCACTAAGGGAGAAGGTATTCGCCCATCTTCAGCTTAAAAGGCTGATGCTAAGTTAGCTTCTTAGTGATAATATATTAGGATGCTAGTACTTTAGTAGTTCAATTCTCGAAGTTTGAGAGAGGGACAGCTTCTAATGCGATTGGTATAAAACTATGATTTGCGCCACAGATTTCTGAGCATTGACCAAAGAACAAACCTGGTCGGGTTGTAATAAATGTTGCTTGGTTTAGTCGGCCTGGGACTGCATCTACTTTAGTACCTAAGGATGGAATAGTTCAGGAGTGGATTACATCTTCAGATGTAATTAATATTCGGACTGGGGATTCTATTGGTACTACAATACGATGGTCAACGTCTAAGAGACGAATTCCACCGGGTTCAAGTTCATTTGTTGGGATTATGTAAGAGTCAAATTCTATTTGGTGATAGTCAGTATATTCATAGGATCAATATCATTGGTGGCCTACTGCTTTAATAGTTAAATGTGGATTGCTAATTTCGTCAGTAAGGTAAAGGATCCGTAGGGAGGGGAGGGCAATTGTAATGAGGACAATAGCTGGTATAACTGTTCATACAATTTCTACTTCTTGAGAGTCAAGAGAGTGTTTATTTATAAATGTGGTAGTAACTATTACAATAATGAGGTAAAAAATTAATACACTAATTAAGAATACAACTGTCAGGGTATGGTCGTGGAAGTGAATGAGTTCTTCTATAATAGGGGAGGCTGCATCTTGAAGTCCTAGTTGAGCTTGTTGTGCCATAAGCAAGATACATGAGTAGGAAGCTCATAATATTACCTTGACAAGGTAGTGTAATAATTTTACTAGTATCTTAAGAAAATGGCAGATGTGGTTATGCACCTGGCTTGAAACCAGCGTAGGGGGGTTCGAATCCCTCTTTTCTTGAAGTTAGTTTGAACAAAGGCTGGTTCTTCATAAGTATGATAGGGAGGTGGGCAGCCATGAAGTCATTCAAGGTTAGTATTGAGAAGATCTGTAGCAATAGCTTTACGTTTAGCAGAGAAAGCTTCTCATAAAATAAATATGAATAGTATAACAGCGATTAGTGAGACTGTTGACCCAATTGAGGAAATAATATTTCATGTAGTATAAGCATCTGGGTAGTCTGAGTAACGTCGTGGTATTCCAGCTAGACCTAGGAAGTGTTGAGGGAAGAATGTAAGATTAACACCAGCAAACATAATAATGAAATGAGCTTTTGCTCAGGTTTCGTTAAGTGTATATCCTGTAAATAGTGGGAATCAGTGGACAAATCCTGCTATAATTGCGAAAACAGCTCCTATAGATAGAACATAATGGAAATGGGCTACAACATAGTAAGTGTCATGAAGAATAATGTCTAGTGATGAATTTGATAAAACAATTCCTGTGAGTCCTCCTACAGTAAATAAGAAAATAAAACCTAGGGCTCATAATATAGGGGTATGTCATACGATTTTTCCTCCATGAAGAGTGGCTAATCAACTGAAGACTTTGACTCCTGTTGGGATAGCAATAATTATTGTGGCTGATGTAAAATAGGCTCGTGTATCAACGTCTATTCCTACTGTAAATATGTGATGAGCTCAAACAATAAATCCTAGTAGTCCAATGGCTATTATTGCTCAAACTATTCCTATATATCCGAATGGTTCTTTTTTCCCAGCATAATAAGCAACTACGTGTGAAATAATTCCGAAGCCTGGAAGAATTAGAATATAAACTTCAGGGTGTCCGAAGAATCAAAATAAGTGTTGGTAAAGAATGGGGTCTCCTCCTCCTGCAGGGTCGAAGAAGGATGTATTTAAGTTACGATCTGTTAGAAGTATTGTGATAGCAGCTGCTAGTACTGGTAGAGATAGAAGAAGAAGAACTGCAGTGATTAAGACTGATCAAACAAATAAGGGGGTTTGGTATTGAGTCATAGTTGGGGGTTTCATGTTAAAAATAGTTGTGATGAAATTAACTGCTCCTAGAATTGATGAAACTCCGGCTAAGTGTAAGGAAAAGATTGTTAGGTCGACAGAGGCCCCGGTGTGGGCTAGGTTTCCGGCTAAGGGAGGATATACAGTTCATCCTGTTCCTGCCCCAGCTTCAACTCCTGCAGAGGCTAAGAGTAAAAGTAAAGAGGGCGGAAGTAGTCAAAAACTTATGTTGTTTATACGAGGGAAGGCCATATCAGGAGCACCAAGTATTAGGGGTACAAGTCAGTTGCCAAAGCCTCCAATTATAATTGGTATAACTATAAAAAAGATTATGACGAAGGCATGGGCAGTTACGATAACATTAAAAATTTGGTCGTCTCCTAATAAAGTGCCTGGCTGACTTAGTTCAGCTCGAATTAGAATACTTAAAGCAGTTCCTACTATTCCTGCTCAGGCCCCGAAAATTAGATATAGGGTGCCGATGTCTTTGTGATTAGTAGAGAATAATCAACGAATGTGAGTCACTGGTAGGATGGCCGAGTGTTTAGGTGGTGGGCTGTAGACCCGCTTACAGAGATTAGATTTCTCTTCCTATCAAGACTGACCTTATGGTGAAGTTCATGTTAGATTGCAAATCTGAAGATATAGAAGCAGTTCTGTTGAGGTCTATAGATCAAAGCTAAAATTAGCGCTTAGCTGTTAACTAAGAGGTTGTAAGTATAATGCTTGCTGGTCTAGATAAAAATTTTAGCTTAATTTAAAGCATCTGATTTGCGTTCAGAAGATGTGAGGATATCTTGCAAATTTTAGTCAGAAATTAAGGGTTGTGTCCCTTACTGTAAGCTTTGAAGGCTTAGAGTCTAAATAACTTAAATTTCTAGTGCAGGGTAAAGACTGCTAATAATTGTGGGGTTATAATAAACAGGTTGGTTGATAGTATTGTAATAAGGGTTATAGGTTTATTTGAGACTACACGTCAAAGAATAAGATTAGTTGTTGAGCATGGAGGTGATAAAATAATTGATAAATAACATATTCGAGTATAAAAAAATAAGCTTAGTAATGAGCCTATCATTATTATAAAAAGATAAATAATAAGATTCTGATTGGCAAGCTCAATTGATGCTAGAAGTTTATTAATAAATCCTGTAAGTGGAGGAAGGCCCCCTAGAGAAAGTAGAAGAAGTAATAGAAGTATTTGAGAGATTTGGTTATGCTTATTTATGGTTAGTGCTGTAATTTTATTAGCTTTTAAAATGTGAAGATTAATAAATGTTGCACTTGTAATTAAGCAGTAGATTAATGTTGTTAATCAGGTGATTGTTGGGTTAAATGGGGCTATACTAGTAATTCAACCTATATGTGCAATTGATGAGTAGGCTAAAATTTTTCGTGTTTGAGTTTGGTTTAAACCCCCCCAACCACCAACGAATACTGAGAGTAGGGCTGGGATAAGGATGAATATGTTGTTCTGATCTTGTGCAATTTGAATAAGAAGGGTGATTGGGGCTAATTTTTGTCAAGTTGCTAGAATTATGCCGGTAATAAAATCTAGACCTACTATTACTTCTGGGAGTCAGAAATGTATTGGTGCTATACCTAGTTTTAGTATTAGGGCAAGAGTTATAGCATTAAGAATAATTGGGTCGTTTGATGGGCTGATTGCTCAGTTTCCTGAGTATCAAGCAGTTAAACAGGCGGTAATAAGAAGTGTGGCAGAGCCTGCACTTTGAGCAATGAAGTATTTTGTTGTTGCTTCAATTGAACGTGGATGGTGTGTTTTAGCTATCAGTGGGATAATGGCAATTGTGTTAATTTCTAACCCGATTCAAGCTAGAATTCAGCTTGTACTTGAGAATGTTACAAGTGTACCAAGACCTAGTGTTATTAGCAGTGTAGACTGAATTAAGGGGGATAACATATAGTAAGAGATGTTATGAGCATCATATTTGGGGTATGGGCCCAAAAGCTTTATTTAGCTTATCTTACCTAGGATGTGGTGTAATGGAAACACGGAGGGTTTTGGTCTCTCAGATTAAGGTTCGAATCCTTTCATACTAATAAGGAAGAAAGGGGGTAATATCCCCTGTAGCCACTCTATCAAAGTGGTTCCTATTGTCGGACATACTTCCACTTAAATTTAATTGGTTGTGTTTTATATTTGGGGGACTCCAGCGCCTCCAAATGACACAGCAAGGGATAGTTGAAGAGTAAAGAGAGCTAGATTAAGGGGTAGGAAATTTTTTCATATAAGGTGTATAAGTTGATCATATCGGAATCGTGGGTAGGAGGCTCGGATTCATAAGAATAAAATGATAAGTGGAGTGGCTTTTATTATAATATTAATAATTGGTAAAATATTTAAATTGTTTGATCCTAGGGGCCCAAGGAATATAATTGCTGTTAGAGTGTTTATGAATAAAATGTTAGAGTATTCAGCTAGAAAAAATAAGGCGAATGGCCCTCCGGCATATTCTACGTTAAAGCCAGAAACTAGTTCTGACTCTCCTTCAGTTAAATCAAATGGAGTTCGATTTGTTTCTGCTAAAGTAGAAACAAATCATATTGCTGCTAAAGGCCAACTTGAGAGTAAGAATCAGGTATGTTCTTGGGTATAAATAAAAGCTTGTAGAGAAAAACTTCCTGTTAGGATAACTAGGCATAGTAGGATTAAACCTAGGCTTACTTCGTAGGAAATAGTTTGTGCTACGGCTCGGAGAGCCCCAATTAGTGCATATTTGGAATTAGATGCTCATCCTGAGCCAAGGATGGCATAGACTGATAGACTTGAGATTGCTATAATTACAAGAAGTGTAATGTTGATAGTGGAAATTGATTGTGGTATAGGAATGAGTATTCAAAGAGATAAGGCTAGAGTGAGTGCTATAATTGGGGCTACGATAAATAAGATTGGAGAGGCTGCTAGAGGTCATACTGGTTCTTTGAGAAATAGCTTTACTCCATCTGCAATAGGTTGTAGAAGACCCATAAATCCAACGACATTTGGCCCTTTGCGAAGTTGTATGTAACCTAGGGTCTTTCGTTCAACTATTGTTAGAAATGCTACTGCAAGTAGAACTATTAAAACTAAAATTAAAGTTGAGGTTAATATAATTAGCATGATTTATTTGGAAGAGGATTTGCACCTCTGGTATAAGGGCTTAAACCTTGTGCAATTACTGAACTCTGCCATCCAAATAAACTTATCTAGTTATTATTTAATGTTGCTTACTATTCTTATTGAGTTGGTTTCATAGGATTGATGTAGGGTTTGCATAAGTGTATAGACCCTTGTTTCACCGGTCCTTTCGTACTAGGGAAACAGCAAACATAGATAGAAACTGACCTGGATTACTCCGGTCTGAACTCAGATCACGTGGGGCTTTAATCGTTGAACAAACGAACCTTTAATAGCTTTTGCGCCATTGGGGTGCCCCGATCCAACATCGAGGTCGTAAACCCTTTCGTTGATTCGGGCTCGTGGAAAGGATTGCGCTGTTATCCCTGGGGTAACTTGTTTCGTTAGTCAGCAAGTGATGCTGGGTCTATTAACGTTAGTTTTACTAGTGCTTAGAGTTGTGGTTCTAGGCTTAGAAAATTATATTTTCGTCGTCGTGGATATTACTTTTGTTCCGTGGTTGCCCCAACCTAAAACTGTACATCGTAAATAATTATTATTCGATGTAAATGTTTGGAAGCTCCACAGGGTCTTCTCGTCTTATGGGTTTATACCCGCCTTTGCACGGGTAGGTCAATTTCATTGATAGGGATAAGGAGACAGTTATGCCCTCGTGTAACCTTTCATTCCAGTCTTAATTTACAAGACAAGTGATTACGCTACTTTTACACGGTCAAAGTACCGCGGCCATTCAATATTAATCATTGGGCAGGTCTTGCCTCCAATACTTGATTTTTATCTGGAGGTGATGTTTTTGGTAAACAGGCGAGGCATGTGTTTGCCGAGTTCCTTCTTATCCTTTATATCTTCTATATTATGTTCCAGTGTAGGGTTAACGGTTATTAGTTCTTGTTTTTCTTGTTGTTGTTTATGTTTCTGACTTCCTGTTGTTTTAAGGGCCGTTAATTTCCAGTGGTTGGTCCGATCTGGTGTACACTTACATTTAGAGGGGTGCGGGCTCAAATTACTAATCTTAGCAGGATATCTCCTATTTTATAGGATTACTTAATAGTGTTTATAGGGTCTTTATATATTTTGGTATTTATAATTTAGTAAACTTAAGCTGTAACGCTTTTCTTCTTGGTGGCTGCTTTTAGGCCTACTTAAGTTTAAAATGTGGTATATTATCTAATTAATAGAGCTGTATCTCTGTTCACTAGGGCTGTACCCCTAGTGAATAAAACTTAAAGTGTAGAGGAGTAAGATGTTTAAATTTCTAAGTAATTTTGTTGCTCATCTACAAGTTAAGATCAAGCTTAAACTTGTTTCTTAAGTAACCAGCTATCACTAGGCTCGGTAGGCTTTTCACCTCTACCCAGGGGTTTTTCCAATCTTTTGCCACAGATACGGATTAACCCTTATAGGTAATCCCAGGGTAGCTCGTCTAGTTTCGGGGTGGCGGCAGTATATTCGGGTTTGCTTGCTAAGCCATGATGCAAAAGGTACAAGATTTAATCTTTGCTTTGTTTTACTTAATCAATTTATTTCACTTCTTTTTCAATATTCCCTTGCGGTACTATTATGTGTATAATTTTTTTTCTATCACCTATACTAAAATGGGGGCAATGGTTTGCGGTAAAGTATTTAATTGTTTTATAATCAGAAGTTAAGAGTTGTTAGAAATATATCTTTAGATCAGTAGTCAGAAGATCTTGAATTGCACAAGAATATTTTCGGTGTAAGGGAAATGCTTAACTTTTAAGCTATCTTCTGTTTTCCAAGCGCACCTTCCGGTACGCTTACCATGTTACGACTTTTCTCCGGGTGTGGGGGGAGAGTGACGGGCGGTGTGTACGCACCCTAGTGGCAACTTCAACTAGACAAACTATTCTTGTTTACTGCTAAATCCACCTTCAAAATTTTTTCATTAAATTATTCGTATACTCTGGGTAGAGAGTGTAGCCCATCTCTGCCTGCCTCATAGGTTGCACCTCGACCTGACGTATTTGTATAGATAGACTTTTTTGCCTACGGTTATTCTTTTATAAGGTTGGCTGGCGACGGCGGTATATAGACTGGGGGCGAGAGGCGGTTGGGTAAAACGTGGAGTATCGGGTTATAGGACAGGCTCCTCTAGGTGGGTTTAGGGTGCCGTCAAGTTCTTTGGGTTTTAAACGATTGTTCGTAGTGCCCTGGCGACGGTTGTTTATTTATGGCAGGCATAGCGGGGTATCTAATCCCGGTTTGTGAGTTTTGCTTTCGTGATATCAAAGTGAGCTTATTAATATAGATTCTTTCGATGTTGGGATACTTAGGCATACCTATTTAACTAGCAGGCATGATGGCTTCTATAGTATTAATTAAGCTAAATATTTTAATCACGCTTTGTGCCGGAGATATCAGCTTGAGCTCCTCGTATAACCGCGGTGGCTGGCACGAGGTTTACCAGCTCTAAAATATGTAACTTAGTCGGGCTTGCGCCCATTGCTTAAGGTTTATCACTGCTGAGTACCCTTGAGGGTGTGGGTGGCTAGGTGTTGTGGGCTGACTTTTTGTGAGCCTGATACCATCTCTTTTTTATGTTTATAGTTAAAGGAGGTCCTCACGGGAGTGCGGAAACTTGCATGTGTAATTTCATATATAGTTGATATTAAGGCTGGAACTAATCCTTTGTGTCAAGGGGTTGAGAAAACCATTTGAGCAGCTTCAGTGCTCTGCTTTAATGTTAAGCTACTCTGGACGTTTAAAAATCAGAGGATAATTTAATACTAAGATACTAGCTTTGGGGGCTAGTTATAGGGGTTTAAATCCCCTTCCTTTGAAGGTCTGTAAACTAATTTTCAATTAAATTTACCAGTATTTTTTGATATTAATAGTATTTTATTTTCTAAATATCCTAAAATTGGGAAAACTAGAATAAAAATTATGAAGTAGACTGTTGATGCAATTTGTGTTATTAAGATAAATGGATATTCAGCGGGCTCTCCCCCTAGTCATGTAAGTAGTGCTAGATCGGCAATTAAAATTCAAAATGTAATTTGGGCGAGTGGGCGAAATTGTATTCCGCGTTGTTTGGAGGTGTGAGTAAATGGGATAATTAGGAGGATTATGATAGCTGCTGCTAAAGCTACAACACCTCCAAGTTTATTAGGAACAGAGCGTAGAATGGCATAGGCAAATAGAAAGTATCATTCTGGTTTAATATGGGGAGGGGTACTAAGAGGATTAGCATAAATAAAGTTGTCTGGTTCACCTAGTGCATTAGGGGCTAAAAGGGAAATTATGAAAAGAATGCCCAGTAGAATAACAAAACCTAAAATATCTTTGAAAGAAAAATACGGGTGAAATTGAATCTTATCCAAATTAGAATTAATTCCTATAGGGTTACTAGATCCTGTTTGGTGAAGAAATATAATGTGAATTATTGTTATTGCTGCTAAAATGAATGGTAAGATAAAATGGAAGGTAAAGAATCGGGTTAAAGTGGCGTTTGATACTGAGAAGCCTCCCCATAATCATACTACAATATCATTTCCTACATATGGTATGGCTGAAATTAAATTTGTGATAACGGTTGCCCCCCAAAAGGATATTTGTCCCCATGGGAGAACATAACCTACGAAGGCAGTAGCTGCAGTTAGTGCAAATAAAATAACTCCGACGTTTCATGTTTCTTTATATAAATAGGAGCCATAATAAATTCCTCGTCCGATATGAGCGTAGATGCAGATAAAAAATATAGAGGCGCCATTAGCATGGAGGTTTCGTATAAGTCATCCGTTATTAACGTCACGACAAATGTGTATAACTGAAGAGAAGGCTAGTTCAGTATTAGCGGTGTAGTGTATAGCAAGAATAAGTCCAGTAATAATTTGTAGAATTAAGCATAAACTTAATAATGAGCCAAAATTTCATCAGGCCGAGATGTTAGCAGGAGAAGGGAGGTCTACTAATATACTGTTACCTAATGATAGGAGAGGGTGAGTTTTTCGAATAATAGACGGTTGGTGGGACAT